GCTAGCGTAGCTTAATGCAAAGCATAACACTGAAGATGTTAAGACGGGCCCTAGAAAGCTCCGCATGCACAAAGGCATGGTCCTGACCTTATTATTAGCTCTCGCTCAACTTACACATGCAAGTATCCGCACCCCCGTGAGTATGCCCTCAATCCCCCACCCGGGGACAAGGAGCGGGCATCAGGCACATAACTTTAGCCCAAGACGCCTAGCCAAGCCACACCCCCAAGGGAATTCAGCAGTGATAAACATTAAGCCATGAGTGAAAACTTGACTCAGTTAGAGCTAATAGGGCCGGTAAAACTCGTGCCAGCCACCGCGGTTAAACGAGAGGCCCTAGTTAATAATATTACGGCGTAAAGGGTGGTTGAGGGACACAATTAAATAAAGCCAAACAGCCCCCCGGCCGTCATACGCTTCCGGAAGCTGGAAGCCCAACCCCACGAAAGTAGCTTTAGCAAAACTTGCCTGACCCCACGAAAGCTGAGGGACAAACTGGGATTAGATACCCCACTATGCTCAGCCATAAACCCAGACATTTACGTACAATTACATGTCCGCCAGGGTACTACAAGCATCAGCTTAAAACCCAAGGGACCTGACGGTGCCTCAGACCCCCCTAGAGGAGCCTGTTCTAGAACCGATAACCCCCGTTAAACCTCACCACTTCTAGTCATCCCAGCCTATATACCGCCGTCGCCAGCTTACCCTGTGAAGGTAATAAGAGTAAGCAAAATGGGTACAGCCCAGAACGTCAGGTCGAGGTGTAGCGCACGAAGTGGGAAGAAATGGGCTACATTTTCTATTATAGAACACTACGAACGTGCAACATGAAATAGTGCTTGAAGGAGGATTTAGTAGTAAAAAGGAAAAAGAGTGTCCTTTTGAACCCGGCTCTGAGACGCGTACACACCGCCCGTCACTCTCCCCTGTCATAATGCAATAAAAATATTTAAACCCAAAGCGTCGACAAGGGGAGGCAAGTCGTAACATGGTAAGTGTACCGGAAGGTGCACTTGGATTAACCCAGGGCGTGGCTGAGTAAGTTAAGCATCTCACTTACACCGAGAAGACATCTATGCAAATTAGATCGCCCTGAGCCAAACAGCTAGCTCAAAAACTTTAACGACCAACAACATTAACAATAAGACTATTTTAACTGCTAAATTAAATCATTCTTTTACCTTAGTACGGGAGACAGAAAAGGTTAAACCTGAAGCAATAGAAAAAGTACCGCAAGGGAAAGCTGAAAGAGAAATGAAATAACCCATAAAAGCAATAAAAAGCAAAGATTAAATCTTGTACCTTTTGCATCATGATTTAGCAAGCACCCTCAAGCAAAGAGCCCTATAGTTTGAAACCCCGAAACCAAGTGAGCTACCCCGAGACAGCCTATAAAATTAGGGCAAACCCGTCTCTGTGGCAAAAGAGTGGGAAGAGCTCCGGGTAGAAGTGACAGACCTACCGAACTTGGTGATAGCTGGTTGCTTAAGAAATGGATAGAAGTTCAGCCCCATACGCCTCAAGCCAAAATGCCATCACCACATGACCAAGAGAAAAATATGGGAGTTAGTTGAAGGGGGTACAGCCCCTTTAACCAAGGATACAACCTTTTTAGGAGAATAAAGATCATAACTCAAAAGACTTGCTGTTTTAGTGGGCCCAAAGGCAGCCATCTGAATAGAAAGCGTTAAAGCTCAGACAGAAAATAGTCTATTATACTGATAAAAAATCTTATTTCCCTCTAATTATTAAGCCAATCCATGCCCCCTATGGAAGAAATTATGCTAAAATGAGTAACAAGAAGGCCCGCCCTTCTCCCGGCACAAGTGTAAGTCAGATTGGACAAACCACTGAAAATTAACGAACCCAAACCAAGAGGGCAGTGTGAACCATAAAAAAACCGAGAAGGCCCCACAGCTAGAAATCGTTAATCCCACACCGGAGTGCCAACAAGGGAAAGACTAAAAGGGGGGGAAGGAACTCGGCAAACACAAGCCTCGCCTGTTTACCAAAAACATCGCCTCCTGCAACTTTTTATGTATAGGAGGTCCAGCCTGCCCAGTGACTACGGGTTCAACGGCCGCGGTATTTTGACCGTGCAAAGGTAGCGCAATCACTTGTCTTTTAAATAAAGACCTGTATGAATGGCTAGACGAGGGCTTAGCTGTCTCCCCTCCCCAGTCAGTGAAATTGATCTATCCGTGCAGAAGCGGATATACTTCTACAAGACGAGAAGACCCTTTGGAGCTTAAGGTACAAAACTTAATCACGTTAAACAACTTAGTAAAGAGATAAAAACTTAGTGAGTCATAAGATTTTACCTTCGGTTGGGGCGACCACGGAGGAAAAATAAGCCTCCAAGAGGAAAGGGCATTCACCCTAAAGCCTAGAGAGACCTCTCTACGCCGCAGAACATCTGACCAATAACGATCCGGCATAAAGCCGATCAACGGACCAAGTTACCCTAGGGATAACAGCGCAATCCTCTCCCAGAGTCCATATCGACGAGGGGGTTTACGACCTCGATGTTGGATCAGGACATCCTAATGGTGCAGCCGCTATTAAGGGTTCGTTTGTTCAACGATTAAAGTCCTACGTGATCTGAGTTCAGACCGGAGTAATCCAGGTCAGTTTCTATCTGTAACGCTACTTTCCCTAGTACGAAAGGATCGGAAAAGAGGGGCCCATGCTTAAAGCACGCCCCACCCCTAATTAATGAAAACAAATAAAATAAGTAAAGGGAGGGCCAAAGCCCAACGCCAAGATAAGGCTATATTGGGGTGGCAGAGCATGGTAAATTGCAAAAGGTCTAAGCCCTTTAAACCAGAGGTTCAAATCCTCTTCCCAGTTATGCTAAACATCTTAATAACCCATCTGATTAACCCTCTAAGCTATATTGTCCCCGTCCTGCTGGCAGTAGCCTTTTTAACCTTGGTTGAACGAAAGGTCCTAGGATATATACAGCTACGTAAAGGCCCTAATGTAGTCGGACCCTACGGACTACTTCAACCTATTGCAGACGGAGTTAAACTATTTATTAAAGAACCTGTACGCCCCTCTACATCATCACCATTCTTATTTTTGGCCACCCCTATTTTAGCACTCACCCTAGCCATGACACTATGAGCCCCCATACCCATGCCTTACCCAATCATTGACTTAAATTTAGGAATACTCTTTATTCTGGCCCTCTCAAGTCTAGCAGTTTATTCTATCTTAGGCTCAGGGTGGGCATCCAATTCTAAATATGCACTCATCGGGGCCCTACGAGCAGTTGCCCAAACAATTTCATATGAAGTTAGCCTAGGACTTATCCTTCTTTCACTTATTATTTTTTCTGGGGGCTACACACTTCAAACGTTTAATGTTGCTCAAGAAAGTGTCTGACTACTGATCCCAGCATGGCCCTTAGCTGCAATATGGTATATTTCAACCCTCGCAGAAACAAACCGAGCACCATTTGACCTCACAGAGGGAGAATCGGAACTGGTATCTGGATTTAATGTGGAATACGCAGGGGGTCCCTTTGCTTTGTTCTTCCTGGCCGAATATGCAAATATTCTATTAATAAATACTCTCTCAGCCGTACTTTTCTTAGGCTCCTCCCACCTCCCACACGCCCCTGAACTTACAGCTATTACTTTAATAACGAAGGCCGCGCTTCTCTCATTCATATTTTTGTGGGTGCGAGCCTCATACCCCCGATTTCGATATGACCAACTCATACACCTAGTCTGAAAAAACTTCTTACCACTAACACTAGCCCTGGTTCTATGACACGTTGCCCTCCCTATCGCACTAGGAGGACTCCCCCCTCAGCTGTAAAACAGGAACCGTGCCCGAATGCTTAGGGATCACTTTGATAGAGTGACATATAGGGGTTGAAGTCCCCTCAGTTCTTAGAAAAAAGGGGGTTGAACCCATGCTTAAGAGATCAAAACTCTTTGTGCTTCCTCTACACCACTTTCTAAGATGGGGTCAGCTAATGAAGCTTTCGGGCCCATACCCCGAACATGACGGTTAGAGTCCCTCCTCCATCAATGAACCCCTATGTACTAATAATCTTGTTATCTAGCCTAGGGCTGGGAACCACCCTAACCTTTGCTAGCTCCCACTGACTGCTGGCCTGAATGGGCCTGGAGATTAATACCCTAGCGATTATTCCCTTAATAGCGCAACACCACCACCCACGCGCAGTTGAAGCCACCACAAAATACTTCTTAACCCAAGCCACCGCCGCAGCCATAATTTTGTTCGCAGGTACTATAAACGCCTGAATTACGGGCACCTGAGATATGACAAATATGTTAAACCCCCTGGCCACCTCGCTAGTTATTACTGCCCTAGCACTAAAAATTGGACTAGCACCAATACATCTCTGAATGCCGGAAGTTCTACAAGGACTAGACCTCACCACAGGTCTAATTTTATCCACCTGACAAAAACTTGCTCCCCTAGCCCTCATTATTCAAACAGCCCAAAATGTTAACCCCACACTTCTGGCGATGCTAGGACTCTTGTCCACCCTTATTGGCGGATGGGGGGGCCTTAACCAAACCCAGTTACGAAAAATCCTGGCATATTCATCGATTGCACACATGGGCTGAATAATTATTGTTTTACAATACGCCCCCCAACTCACCCTCCTTGCCCTCCTTACCTATATTTTTATAACCTCAGCAGCATTTCTAACGCTAAAATTGTGTTCAGCAACAAAAATTAATGCTCTGGCCTTAACCTGATCAAAAAGCCCCGCCCTCTCCGCTACCACAGCCCTTGTTCTTCTTTCACTAGCCGGCCTCCCCCCATTAACGGGATTCATACCAAAATGATTGATCTTACAAGAACTGACAAAACAAAGTTTTCCAATCACCGCTACAATTATGGCTTTAGCCGCCCTCCTTGGCCTATACTTCTACTTGCGACTCTGTTACGCAATATCACTTACCATTTCGCCCAACACCATTAATTCTATAATACCCTGACGAGTTAACACCACCCAGACCTCACTCTCACTAACGCTCCTCACCACAGCCGCATTGGGCCTTCTCCCCTTAACCCCCGCCATTATGGCACTAACCACCTAGGAACTTAGGATAAATTAGACCAAGGGCCTTCAAAGCCCTAAGTAGAAGTTCAAATCTTCTAGTTCCTGATAAGACCTACAAGACTCTATCTTGCATTTTATGAATGCAAATCAAATGTTTTAATTAAACTAAGGCCTTTCTAGATGGGAAGGCCTCGATCCTACAAGTTCTTAGTTAACAGCTAAGCGCTCAAGCCAGCGAGCATCCATCTACCTTTCCCGCCGTAGCCTAGTAAGGCGGGAAAGCCCCGGCAGGGTATTAGTCTGCGTCTCTGGATTTGCAATCCGGCATGATGCTTCACCACGGGGCTTGATAGAGAAAGGATTTTAACCTCTATTTACGGGGCTACAACCCGCCGCCTAAACGCTCGGCCACCCTACCTGTGGCAATTACACGCTGATTCTTTTCTACAAATCACAAAGACATTGGTACCCTTTATCTCGTATTTGGTGCCTGAGCCGGAATAGTTGGAACCGCCCTAAGCCTCCTCATTCGTGCCGAGCTAAGTCAGCCCGGCTCCCTCCTAGGCGACGACCAGATTTATAATGTAATCGTAACCGCCCACGCTTTCGTAATAATTTTCTTTATAGTAATGCCCATCCTCATCGGGGGATTCGGCAACTGGCTTGTACCGCTAATGATTGGAGCACCTGATATAGCTTTCCCACGAATAAATAACATAAGCTTTTGACTTCTTCCTCCATCCTTCCTCCTGCTTCTTGCCTCCTCAGGGGTTGAAGCAGGGGCCGGAACTGGCTGAACGGTGTACCCACCCCTCGCTGGTAATTTAGCCCACGCAGGAGCCTCAGTAGACCTAACTATCTTCTCACTTCATTTAGCAGGGGCATCCTCAATTTTAGGTGCTATTAATTTTATTACTACAACCATTAATATGAAGCCGCCTGCCATCTCCCAGTATCAAACACCTTTATTCGTGTGGGCTGTACTTGTAACAGCAGTACTTCTCCTATTGTCCCTCCCCGTTCTGGCCGCTGGAATCACAATGCTTCTTACGGACCGTAATTTAAATACTACATTCTTTGACCCGGCAGGAGGGGGAGACCCAATCCTGTATCAACATCTGTTTTGATTCTTTGGCCACCCAGAAGTCTATATCCTTATTTTACCGGGGTTTGGGATTATTTCTCACGTTGTAGCCTACTATGCCGGTAAAAAAGAACCTTTCGGCTACATGGGAATAGTCTGAGCTATGATGGCCATTGGCCTCCTGGGATTTATTGTTTGAGCACATCACATGTTTACCGTTGGGATGGACGTAGACACCCGAGCCTATTTCACCTCCGCCACAATAATTATTGCCATTCCAACAGGCGTAAAAGTGTTTAGCTGACTAGCCACTTTACATGGGGGCTCTATCAAATGAGAAACACCCATACTCTGAGCCCTTGGTTTTATTTTCCTATTTACCGTAGGGGGACTAACAGGAATTGTCCTAGCCAACTCATCTCTAGACATTGTTTTACATGACACATACTATGTAGTTGCCCACTTTCACTATGTTTTATCAATAGGCGCTGTCTTTGCCATTATAGCAGCCTTTGTCCATTGATTTCCCCTATTCTCGGGCTATACACTTAATGACACCTGAACTAAAATCCACTTTGGTGTAATGTTTATTGGTGTTAACCTCACATTTTTCCCTCAACATTTTCTGGGGCTGGCCGGAATACCACGACGATATTCTGATTACCCCGATGCCTATGCCCTGTGAAACACAGTTTCATCTATCGGCTCACTTATTTCTTTAGTAGCAGTAATTATGTTTTTATTTATTCTCTGGGAAGCCTTTGCCGCCAAACGAGAAGTATCCTCAGTTGAACTTACCATAACAAACGTGGAGTGGCTCCACGGCTGCCCTCCCCCTTACCACACATTTGAAGAACCAGCATTTGTGCAAATTCAATCAAATTAACGAGAAAGGAAGGAATTGAACCCCCATATGCTGGTTTCAAGCCAGCCACATAACCACTCTGTCACTTTCTTCTGAGATATTAGTAAAACACAATTACATCACCTTGTCAAGGTGAAATCGCAAGTTAAACTCTTGTATATCTTTAAACTTAATGGCACATCCCACACAACTAGGATTCCAAGACGCAGCATCACCCGTTATAGAAGAACTTCTTCATTTTCATGACCACGCCCTAATAATTGTATTTTTAATTAGCACCTTAGTACTCTACATTATCATCGCAATAGTCTCAACTAAACTTACCAATAAGTATATTTTAGACTCCCAAGAAATTGAGATTGTATGAACCGTGTTACCAGCTGTTATTTTGGTCTTAATTGCGCTCCCATCCCTACGAATTCTATACCTTATAGATGAGATTAATGACCCGCACCTAACAATTAAAGCCATAGGCCATCAATGATACTGAAGCTACGAGTACACAGATTATGAGGACCTAGGCTTTGACTCCTACATGATTCCAACCCAGGATCTTACACCAGGCCAATTCCGACTGCTCGAAACAGACCATCGAATAGTTGTCCCCATAGAATCCCCCATCCGCATTCTCGTGTCTGCAGAAGATGTACTTCACTCTTGAGCAGTCCCATCCCTGGGAGTAAAAATAGATGCTGTGCCCGGCCGGCTAAATCAAACTGCCTTCATTGCTTCACGCCCCGGAGTCTTTTACGGACAATGCTCTGAAATTTGTGGAGCCAACCACAGTTTTATGCCTATCGTAGTTGAAGCTGTTCCACTAGAACATTTTGAAAACTGATCTTCCCTTATATTAGAAGACGCCTCACTAGAAAGCTAATTATTGGATAAAGCATTGGCCTTTTAAGCCAAAGTTTGGTGCCTGCCGACCACCTCTAGTGAAATGCCACAACTAAACCCCAACCCCTGATTTGCAATCCTAGTATTCTCATGAATCATTTTCCTCACTATTATCCCGACCAAAATCCTCAACCACGTAGCACCAAATGAATTAACACCAGTAAGTGAAGAAAAACACAAAACTGAGCCCTGAGACTGACCATGATAACAAGCTTTTTTGATCAATTTGCAAGCCCGTCTTTTTTAGGAGTTCCATTAATTGCCGTTGCAATTGCACTCCCTTGAGTTATATTTCCCACACCACCCGCCCGATGAATTAATAACCGGCTTATCACCTTACAAACCTGATTTATTAACCGATTTACTAATCAACTGCTCCTTCCCCTAAATGTGGGGGGACATAAGTGAGCATTGCTGCTAGCCTCACTAATAATCTTCCTAATTACTATTAATATGCTAGGCCTTCTCCCCTACACCTTTACACCAACAACTCAACTATCCCTAAATATGGGATTTGCTGTCCCCCTTTGACTAGCAACGGTAATTATTGGGATACGCAATCAGCCAACAGTTGCCCTCGGCCATCTCTTGCCAGAAGGTACTCCTATTCCACTAATTCCCGTACTAATTATTATTGAAACAATTAGCCTGTTTATTCGGCCCTTAGCCCTTGGGGTTCGACTTACAGCCAATCTAACAGCGGGTCACCTTTTAATTCAACTTATTGCCACTGCCGTCTTTGTCCTGGCGCCAATAATGCCAACAGTCGCCATTTTAACCGCTGCTGTTCTATTTCTCCTAACGCTTCTAGAAGTTGCAGTAGCAATAATTCAGGCCTATGTGTTTGTCCTTCTATTAAGCCTTTACCTACAAGAAAACGTTTAATGGCCCACCAAGCACATGCATATCATATGGTTGATCCAAGCCCATGACCACTAACTGGGGCTATCGGCGCTTTACTAATAACGTCCGGCCTAGCTATCTGGTTTCACTTCCACTCAACAACACTTATAACCCTTGGACTAATTCTGTTAATTTTAACAATAATTCAATGATGACGAGATATCATTCGGGAGGGGACCTTTCAGGGCCACCACACACCCCCAGTTCAGAAAGGACTTCGTTACGGAATAATTCTATTTATTACCTCAGAGGTATTTTTCTTCCTAGGATTCTTTTGAGCTTTCTACCACTCAAGTCTAGCCCCGACACCAGAGCTAGGAGGATGTTGACCCCCCACTGGCATCATTACATTAGACCCATTTGAAGTTCCCCTACTCAACACAGCCGTACTTCTAGCCTCTGGGGTGACAGTTACATGGGCCCACCACAGCATTATAGAGGGGGAACGAAAACAAGCTATTCAATCCCTAGCACTTACAATTTTATTAGGCCTGTACTTCACCGCCCTTCAAGCCATAGAATATTATGAAGCACCCTTTACTATTGCAGATGGAGTCTACGGCTCTACATTTTTTGTTGCTACAGGATTTCATGGACTACACGTAATTATTGGGTCAACCTTCCTTGCCGTCTGTCTCCTTCGTCAAATTCAGTATCACTTTACTTCTGAACACCATTTTGGCTTTGAGGCCGCCGCCTGATACTGACACTTCGTTGACGTAGTCTGACTTTTCCTCTACGTATCCATCTACTGATGAGGCTCATATCTTTCTAGTATTAAATTAGTACAAGTGACTTCCAATCATTAAGTCTTGGTTAGACTCCAGGGAAAGATAATGAACTTAATTACAACCATTATTATTATTACGCTAGCCCTGTCCTCAATTCTAGCAATTGTATCCTTCTGACTGCCTCAAATAAACCCCGACGCAGAAAAGCTATCACCCTACGAATGTGGCTTCGACCCCCTAGGCTCAGCCCGACTGCCTTTCTCCCTACGATTCTTTCTAGTAGCAATTCTTTTCCTCCTATTTGACTTAGAAATTGCCCTTCTCCTCCCTCTACCCTGGGGAGATCAACTATTTAACCCAACTGGGACATTCTTCTGAGCCACTATAGTCCTAATTTTACTAACCCTCGGACTAGTCTATGAATGAACTCAAGGAGGCCTAGAATGAGCGGAATAGGGAGTTAGTCCAAAAAAGACCTCTGATTTCGGCTCAGAAAATCGTGGTTAAACTCCACGGCCCCCCTTATGACACCCGTACACTTTAGCTTTAGCGCAGCATTTATTTTAGGCCTAATAGGACTAGCTTTTCACCGCACCCACCTACTATCAGCCCTCCTATGCTTAGAAGGCATAATACTTTCCCTGTTCATTGCACTAGCCCTATGAACCCTACAGTTTGAATCGACCAGTTTCTCCACGGCACCAATGCTACTACTAGCCTTTTCCGCCTGTGAAGCAAGCACAGGACTTGCACTCCTAGTAGCCACTGCCCGAACACACGGAAATGATCGTCTACAAAATCTTAATTTACTACAATGCTAAAAGTGTTAATACCAACAATTATGCTATTCCCAACAATTTGATTAGTCTCCCCAAAATGGCTATGAACGGCCTCAACCACACACAGCCTCCTAATTGCTACCATCAGCCTCACATGAATAAAATGGGCATCTGAAGTCGGATGAACCATAACTAACACCCATCTAGCTACAGATCCCTTGTCAACCCCGCTCCTCGTCCTTTCATGCTGATTACTTCCACTAATAATCTTAGCCAGTCAAAATCATATCAAGCCGGAACCCATCACCCGACAACGCCTCTACATCTCCCTCTTGGCTTCCCTTCAAACGTTTCTAATTATAGCATTCGGTGCCACAGAGATTATTATATTTTATATTATGTTTGAAGCTACCCTTATCCCAACCCTCATTATTATCACCCGCTGAGGAAACCAAACTGAACGATTAAATGCGGGAATTTACTTTTTATTCTATACCCTGGCAGGCTCCCTGCCTCTCCTAGTCGCACTTCTTCTCCTCCAGCAATCCACAGGGACCCTCTCAATACTCGCTATTCAGTATACCCAGCCATTAGTACTCCACTCCTGAGGAGATAAAATCTGATGAGCAGGTTGCCTAATCGCATTTTTAGTGAAAATGCCCCTGTACGGCGTCCATCTCTGACTCCCTAAAGCACACGTAGAAGCCCCCGTTGCAGGCTCAATAGTTCTAGCAGCCGTTCTGCTGAAACTCGGAGGTTACGGGATGATACGGATAATAATTTTATTAGACCCTCTCTCTAAACAATTAGCATACCCCTTTATCATTCTAGCACTATGAGGCATTATTATAACCGGATCCATTTGCCTTCGCCAAACCGACCTTAAATCACTTATCGCATACTCATCTGTCAGCCATATAGGTCTCGTGGCAGGGGGTATTCTCATTCAAACCCCCTGGGGATTCTCAGGCGCAATTATCTTAATGATTGCCCACGGACTAGTCTCCTCAATATTATTTTGCCTAGCAAATACAGCCTATGAGCGGACCCATAGTCGAACCATAATTCTCGCTCGAGGCCTCCAAATAATTTTTCCCCTCACAGCAGCCTGATGGTTTGTTGCCAACCTAGCTAATTTAGCATTACCACCTCTTCCGAATCTCATGGGGGAACTAATAATTATCACAACACTATTTAACTGATCCCCTATAACTATTGCACTCACCGGAGTAGGAACTCTTATTACAGCGGGATACTCCCTATATTTGTTTCTTATATCTCAACGAGGACCAACACCGAACCACATCATCAAACTCCCCCCATTTCACACCCGAGAACATCTACTAATAACACTTCACTTTGTCCCCATCATCCTTCTTGTAACAAAGCCCGAGCTAATGTGAGGATGATGTTACTGTAAGTATAATTTAACCAAAATATTAGATTGTGATTCTAAAAACAGGGGTTAAAATCCCCTTACTCACCAAGAAGGGATAAGAATCAATAAGTACTGCTAATCCTTAGACCCCGGGGTTAAACTCCCCGGCCTTCTTAAGCTTCCGAAGGATAACAGCTCATCCATTGGTCTTAGGAACCAAAAACTCTTGGTGCAAATCCAAGCAGAAGCTATGAATTCAACAACCTTAATTATATCATCTTCCCTAATGCTCATTCTTCTAATCCTAGTGTTTCCTTTATTAACTACGCTCAGCCCTAAACCACAACCCCCAGAGTGGGCCAACACCCATGTTAAAACCGCCGTCAGCACCTCATTTTTTATTAGCTTACTCCCACTTATGATTTTTCTAGACCAAGGCTTAGAGACCATCGTCACAAACTGACATTGAATAAATACACAAATATTTGACACAAACATCAGCCTAAAATTTGACCATTACTCCCTTATTTTTACACCAATTGCCCTCTACGTTACCTGGTCAATTCTTGAATTTGCCCTCTGATATATGCACTCTGACCCCAACATAAACCGATTTTTTAAGTACCTCTTGTTGTTTTTAGTAGCTATAGTTATTTTAGTCACAGCGAACAACATATTTCAATTATTTATTGGTTGAGAAGGGGTGGGCATTATGTCCTTCCTCCTAATCGGCTGATGGTACGGACGAGCAGACGCCAACACAGCGGCCCTCCAAGCCGTTATCTATAACCGCGTAGGGGATATCGGTTTGATTTTAACTATAGCTTGATTTGCAATAAACTTTAACTCATGAGAAATGCAACAAATTTTTTTACTATCAAAAGACTCTGACATAACAATTCCTTTAATCGGACTCATTCTTGCAGCAACTGGAAAATCAGCCCAGTTTGGCCTGCATCCATGACTCCCATCTGCCATGGAGGGCCCCACCCCAGTGTCCGCCCTACTTCACTCTAGCACAATGGTAGTTGCGGGCATTTTTTTACTAATTCGCCTGCACCCACTGATGGAACAAAATAAGCTAGCCCTAACAATCTGCCTATGCCTTGGAGCATTAACTACGCTATTTACCGCCACCTGTGCCCTAACACAAAATGACATTAAGAAAATTGTAGCATTTTCTACATCCAGTCAACTGGGTCTTATAATGGTTACTATTGGGCTAAACCAACCACAACTTGCATTCCTGCACATCTGCACACATGCCTTCTTTAAAGCCATATTATTTTTATGCTCGGGATCAATTATCCACAGCCTAAATGATGAACAAGACATCCGAAAGATGGGCGGACTCCAAAATCTCATGCCCACGACTTCCGCCTGTTTAATAATCGGGAGCTTAGCCCTAACAGGGACTCCCTTCTTGGCCGGGTTCTTTTCTAAAGACGCTATCATTGAAGCCCTTAACACCTCTCATCTTAACGCCTGAGCCCTAACACTGACATTAATTGCCACCTCCTTCACGGCCGTATATAGCTTCCGGGTAGTCTTCTTCGTTTCTATGGGCTCCCCGCGATTCCTGACCCTGGCCCCAATTAACGAAAATAATCCCCTAGTCATTAACCCCTTGAAACGACTAGCCTGAGGGAGCATCCTTGCAGGACTTATTATTACCTCAAACTTTCTACCCTCTAAAACACCAATTATGACCATACCCCTAACATTAAAAATGGCGGCCCTAGCAGTAACAATTACAGGACTCTTAATTGCTCTAGAACTTACAGCTATAACCAACAAACAAGTTAAGATTATACCTTCAACCTCTCTACACCATTTCTCCAATATATTGGGCTACTTCCCCTCAATTACCCACCGCCTCTCTCCAAAACTTAACCTAGTGCTAGGACAATCAATTGCCACTAAACTTGATCAAACATGGTTTGAAATTTCTGGGCCAAAAGGCCTAGCCTTGACCCAAATCATTATATCAAAAACTATAAGTGATGTTCAACGGGGACTAATTAAAACGTACCTCACTATCTTTTTACTCACTACAACACTAGCCGTCCTAATCTGCGCTATTTAAACCGCCCGAAGTGTCCCCCGACTCAACCCCCGAGTAAGTTCCAACACCACCAACAACGTTAACAGTAAGACCCAAGCACAAATTACTAATATTGAACCCCCAAAAGAGTATATTATTGCAACACCCCCAATATCCCCCCGCAACAAAGAAAACTCCTTCAACCCATCCGTCAAAACCCAAGACCCCTCATACCACCCCCCTCAAAATAAACCAGCCACCAACGTTACCCCTACAAAATAGATTAAAACATACACTACAACAGAGCGACTCCCCCACGCCTCAGGAAAAGGCTCCGCAGCTAAAGCTGCTGAATAAGCAAATACCACAAGCATGCCCCCTAGATAAATCAGAAATAATACTAATGACAAAAAAGAACCTCCAGAACTAATTAAGATCCCGCACCCAACCCCTGCTGCTACCACTAAACCCAAGGCAGCAAAATACGGAGTCGGATTAGAAGCAACCGCAATTAAACCGACAACTAACCCCACCAATAATAAAAACATAAAATAGGTCATAATTCTTGCTCGGACTTTAACCGAGACCAATGACTTGAAGAACCATCGTTGTAGTTCAACTACAAGAACTAATGGCAAGCCTACGAAAAACCCATCCACTCATTAAAATCGCCAATGACGCACTAGTTGACCTCCCAACCCCCTCAAATATTTCAGTTTGATGAAACTTTGGCTCCCTCCTGGGTCTCTGCTTAATTTCCCAGATTCTCACGGGCTTATTTTTAGCAATACACTATACCTCAGATATTTCAACTGCATTTTCCTCAGTCAATCACATCTGCCGAGATGTAAACTACGGCTGATTAATTCGAAATTTACACGCCAACGGCGCATCATTTTTTTTCATCTGTATTTATATGCATATTGCCCGAGGGCTCTACTATGGGTCATACCTCTACAAAGAGACCTGAAACATCGGCGTGGTTCTACTCCTGCTAGTTATAATAACTGCTTTCGTAGGATATGTGCTACCATGAGGGCAAATGTCATTTTGAGGCGCGACAGTTATTACCAACCTACTCTCAGCAGTCCCCTATATAGGAGACGCCTTAGTCCAATGAATCTGAGGGGGGTTTTCAGTAGACAACGCAACCCTCACCCGATTCTTCGCCTTCCACTTCCTCCTCCCGTTTGTCGTTGCCGCCGCAACTATTTTACACCTTCTATTTTTACACGAGACAGGATCTAATAATCCCGCCGGACTAAACTCCGACGCAGATAAAATCTCCTTCCACCCCTACTTTTCATATAAAGATCTTTTAGGATTTGTTCTTATACTAATAGCCCTGACATCCCTAGCACTATTCTCACCCAACCTGTTAGGCGACCCAGAAAACTTCACCCCCGCAAACCCACTTGTTACTCCCCCTCATATTAAACCTGAGTGATATTTCCTATTTGCCTACGCCATTTTACGGTCTATTCCAAATAAATTAGGGGGTGTTCTCGCACTATTATTCTCCATCTTAGTGCTTATAGTTGTACCCATTCTACACACATCAAAACAACGAGGACTAACATTCCGCCCAATCACTCAATTTCTATTCTGAACCTTAGTGGCAGATATAGTAATTTTGACATGAATTGGGGGCATACCTGTAGAACACCCTTACATTATTATTGGACAAATTGCATCAGTACTTTATTTTGCACTATTTCTAATTCTAGTGCCCCTGGCAGGATGAGTAGAAAACAAAGCATTAAAATGAGCTTGCCTTAGTAGCTTAGTTTTAAAAGCATCGGTCTTGTAATCCGAAGATCGAGGGTTAAACCCCCTCCTAATGCCCAGAAAAAGGAGATTTTAACTCCCACCGCTGGCTCCCAAAGCCAAAGTTCTAAGTTAAACTATCTTCTGGTGGTAACCATTTGATGCGTACAACTATGTACAATATTTAATATATGTCTATGTATTATCACCATACAATTATTTTAACCTAAAAGCAAGTACTAAAATTTCAAAGACATGAAGACTAAATATCTAACATCAACAAATATATTCAATAGATATATGTTATTCCTATATCATTTCATGTAATCACACTAAAATTTTTAACACGACATTAAACAATTAAAACATACAGTATACAGTAAAACATGAATGTATTATAACACATATCTATGTATTATCACCATACAATTATTTTAACCTAAAAGCAAGTACTAAAATATTAAGCCTCAAAGACTAAATAATGAAGAATCAATTAAATATTATTTAAAACTAGATTAATTACTCCCCTAATAATGGATCACAGATGAAAGATATTGAATTACTCCACCAACTTTCAAATAAAGGTATATGAGAGACCACCTACGGGAATAAATTAAGGCATATCACGCATGATAGAATCAGGGACTTAAACAGTGGGGGTGGCCCAACTGAATTATTTCTTGCATCTGATTAAACATCTCATGAACAGTCGGTGTAACCCCCCCCGTCAAATCTCTTCCTTGCATCCGGCTACTTGTGTAGTTCATACTCCGCGTTACCCAACATGCCGGGCGTTCTCTTATATGCATAGGGGTTCCTTTTTTCTTTTTCCTTTCACCTGGCATATCAGAGTGCAGGCCCAACGGAAATCAAGGTTGAACATTTCCTTGAAATAATTAAACTAGGTTAATTATTAAATGACATAACTTAAGAATCACATATTTCTCTATCAGGTGCATAACATATATATTCCTTCCTCAATTTACTCCTATATAGATGCCCCCCCTTTTGGCTTACGCGCGACAAACCCCCCTACCCCCCACGCTCAGGAAATCCTGTTATCCTTGTCAAACCCCTAAAGCAAGGAGGACTCAAGAACGTGCCGGCCAACAAGTTGAGGTATGGGTTAACCACCGGGGGTAAATTTATATATATATATATATATACATGCCCTTAAATTTTTTTATTGAAATTCTTAAAAACCTAAAAATTTCGATTAAAATTTACAAAAAACCTCTCAATGCTAAAATTTTCAATATAAAAACC